TATTCCGCAGCAGCGAACGCTAGTCATAATATGAATTTAAAAAAAGAAACTTTAGTTATTAGTCAAACTGAAGTTAACAAAGGTCCTACCATGAAAAAATCAAAAGCTCAGGCTCGAGGACGTAATTATTTAATAAAAAGGCCAACTTGTCATATAACTATTGTATTAAAAGATATATCTTTATCTGAATATGAAGAATATATCATATGGTTCAAAAAAACTGGATGCATCTCTAAAAAAAAGTATACAGATATAGCGTATAGTGGAGATGTATGGGACAAAAAGTAAATCCACTTATTTTCAGACTTAGTACAACCCATAATCATCATTCCCTTTGGTTTTCTCAACCAAAAGATTATTCTTACGGTTTACAAGAAGATCAAAAAATACGGGATTTTATAAAAAATTATGTAAAAAAAAATATGCGAATATCCTCCAGTGTCGACGGTATTGCGTGTATAAAGATTCAAAAACGAGTTGATCTGATTCAGGTTATAATCTATATAGGATTCCCAAAATTATTAATAGGAGAGAAATCGAGAGGACTTGAAGAATTACAAATGAACGTACAAAAAGAATTGAATTATATGAATAAAAAGATTAACATTACTATTAAAAGAATAGCCAAACCTTATGGTTACCCTACTATTCTTGCCGAATTTATAACCGACCAATTAAAAAATAGAGTGTCATTTCGCAAAGCCATTAAAAAAGCTATTGAATTAACCAAACAAGCAAATACAAAGGGAATTCAAATACAAATTGCAGGTCGGATCGACGGAAAAGAAATTGCACGTATCGAGTGGATCAGAGAGGGTAAGGTTCCTCTACAAACCATTCGATCTAAAATTGATTATTGTTCCTATCCAACTCGAACTATCTATGGGATATTAGGCATAAAAGTTTGGATAGTTAGAAACGAGGAATAATAATACTCTACTTGTTGAGTAATGGAAAACAAAAAGAGAAATTCCAATTTTATATTCTTTTATATATAGGATTTAATAAAAATTGTATTAACTATCAATTTGATATAATTGCTATGCTTAGTGAGTGTGTGACTCGTTGATTTTTTTAGGGTTCGAATTCAAAAAATAAATGGACCAAGCTTGTAATATGAACTACTAACTATTAACTATAGAACGAATAAAAAATCCATCGCTTCGTATTATACATATTATATATATTATTTTTTGATTTGAGCTCCAAAAAAAGTCAATGATATATGGGATTCTAATTATATCGTTGTAACAACTAAAAGACTTTTTTTTTTAATAAACAAAAGAAAAGAAAATATGATTATGAACTATAAAAATAGTGTGGATAAGTAGACGAAAGGGTGAGGGAAAGAAAATATCAATGATATATGATTCGAAATGTAAGGTCTATGAGTCATCTAAAAAATGAAAAGTAATAAAGCATCAATACCAATTTATCGATTGATTTATTCATATAACAAAAAAAGAAAGAGCTTCGAGTCAATAAAGACTAAGAATATTGACTTAAGAACCAATTTAAATTAGGAGCTCCGTTGTGAGAAATTAAGACCTAACCATTAAAAATTTAGAGACAGTGGGAACGACGGAACCCGTGAAGACATCAAATTGTATTGAACATAAGATTCATGTGGCGGGATGACGGAACAAACGGTCAAATATACTGAGAGGTCATGAACTACCTTGTAAGACTGAACTAGATATTAAAAGAGTAAATATTCGCCCGCGAAAGTTTTTTATTGGATATGGTTAGTTATAGATTCAAATTTCAAATAAGATATACAAATTCCTACGAAATTACATGAAATCTAAAAAATTACCAAGATTTCGTGAATGATTCATTAAAGTACGTGTATATCTTAATAAAGTACGTGTATATCTTAATTATGAATCATTTTAGAACACCTTTTTCGCGTCGCTAGGAGCTGTATGAGAAGAAACCCTCATGTCCGGTTCTGTAGTAGAGATGGAATTGGGAGAAACAATCATCAACTATAACCCCCCCAAAAAAAGATTCCGTAAACAACATAGAAGAAGAATGACGGGAATATCTTTTCGAGGCAATCGTATTTGTTTTGGTAAATATGCTCTTCAGGCACTTGAACCTGGATCACAAGGCAAATGGAAGCAGGATGCCGAGCAATGTCACGAAACGCGCGTCGGGGTGGATGGGTACGTATATTTCCAGACAAACCAATTACAAGAAAACCAACGGAAACTCGGATGGGTTCGGGGAAAGGATCCCCCGAATATTGCGTAGCGGTCATTAAACCAGGTCGAATACTTTATGAAATGGGCGAAATAACATAAAATATAGCCAGAAAGTCCATTTCAATCGCGGCGTCCAAAATGCCTATTCGATCGAATTAAATTCATTATTTAACGATAGAAATGGATAACTAAAAAAATACTTTGATTGCAATAGGGGATTCTAAAAATTATGATTCAACCTCAGACCCATTTAAATGTAGCAGACAATAGCGGAGCTCGCGAATTGATGTGTATTCGAATCATAGGAACTAGCAATCGACGATATGCTCAGATTGGTGACATTATTCTTGCTGTGATCAAAGACGCAATGCCCAATATGCCCTTAAAAAGATCCGAAGTGGTTAGGGCTGTAATTATCCGTACTTGTAAAGAACTAAAACGCGAAAATGGTATAATAATACGATATGATAATAATGCTGCGGTTGTCGTTGATCCAGAAGGAAATCCAAAAGGAACTCGAGTTTTTGGTGGAATTGCCAGGGAATTGAGATATTTAAATTTTACTAAAATAATCTCATTAGCTCCCGAGGTATTATAATTTATAGTAGGATATTTGAATGAAATAAATTCATTAGTTAATTTTATTTCACGTATATGCCTTTATTTCATATTTTATTTAAAATTTAAAAACGAAAAAAAAAAAAAGAAATTACCATGTTGATTATATATATATCAATATATCAATTCGGATTTGTTCATCATGGGTAATGGCACTAGTACTGATATAATAACCTCTATACGAAATGCTGACATGAATAGAAAAAGAATGGTTCGAATAGCATCGACTAATATCACCGAAAGCTTTGTGAAAATACTTTTACGAGAAGGTTTTATCGAAAACGTGAAAAAACATGAGGAAAGCAACAAAGATTTTTTGATTTCAACACTACGACATCGAAAAAATAGGAAAAAACCATATAGAAGAAATTTTTTTAATTTAAAACAAGTTAGCCGTCCCGGTTTACGAATATATTCGAACTATCAACGAATTCCTAGAATTTTAAGTGGTATAGGTATTGTAATTCTTTCTACCCCGAAAGGTATAATGACAGACCGAGAAGCTCGATTAGAAGAAATCGGCGGAGAAATTTTGTATTATATATGGTAATTTATATCTGATATCCAAATTGGATCAAAAACGAAGTTTTTGTGAAAAAAAAAAAGAAAACAGGTTGTTAATTGTTTCATTTCACTACTCTTACTTACTTTAATTGAATTACTTAATAATTCAGTTTTACTTGGCATGAAAAAAAAAATGGACTCATGAGGGTTTTATTGAATTACTTTCCAACGGTATGTTTCAGATTCGTTTAGATAAGTATATAATGAAGATCGAATTTTAGGTTATGTTTTCAGTAGTTTTATACGGATACTGCCAGACGATAGAATAAAAATTTAAATAAGTCGTTATGATGTAACCAACAGACGTATAATTTATAGACTGACTATGCAACAAAGATTCAAACAAAAAAAAGATTATATCTTTATTTGAAGTTATAAATTGAAAAGAAAAATATATATGATATAAATATAAATAAATTTAGTCCAACCGAAAAAACAGGTTCCAAATTAAAGTAAGGAATGCCAAATATGAAAATAAGAACCTCGGTTCGTAAAATTTGTGAAAAATGTCGATTGATTCGAAAACGACGACGAATTCTCGTAATTTGTTCCAACCCGAAACATAAACAAAGACAGGGCTAACCTTTCTAAAAATAAATCAAAGACCCGAAATTATAATAAATTAAATATAAATAATAGATAGAATGAATAAAAATATATAATAATAACAAAGAGCACACTTAATTTTAACATGAAATGGATATATCCATATATTTCTCACCAATTCATATTTATGAAATGATACAATATGGTAAAACCTATATCAAGAATCGGTTCACGTAGGAATGGACGTATTGGTTTATCTAAAAATAAACCTAGAATACAAAAGGGGGTTATTCATGTTCAAGCAAGTTTCAACAATACCATTGTAACTGTTACAGATGTACGAGGTCGGGTAATTTCATGGTCCTCCGCCGGTACTTGTGGATTCAAGGGTCCAAAAAGAGGGACACCATTTGCTGCGCAAACCACAGCAGAAAACGTCATTAATACTGTAGTGGAACGGGGTATGAAAAGCGCAGAAGTCTTGATAAAGGGCCCCGGTCTCGGCAGAGATTCAGCATTACGAGTTATTCGTAGAAGTGGTATGCTATTAAGTTTTGTACGAGATGTAACCCCCATGCCACACAATGGCTGTCGACCTCCTAAAAAAAGACGTGTGTAAAAATAAACATTGAAAAGAATTCAAGAGAAATAAACGATTCAATGATCGGAGCAAACAATATTACTATGGTTCGAGAGAAAGTAACAGTAGCCACTCGGACATTACAGTGGAAATGTGTTGAATCAAAAGTAGACAATAAGCGTTTTTATTATGGCCGTTTTGTTTTGTCTCCACTTATGAAAGGTCAAGCCGATACAATAGGCATTACAATGCGAAGAGCTTTGCTTGGAGAAATAGACGGAACGTGTATCACACGTGCAAAATCTGATAAAATACCACACGAATATTCTACCGTAGTAGGTATTCAAGAGTCAGTACATGAAATTTTAATGAATTTGAAAGAGATTGTATTGAGAAGTAATTTGTATGGAACTTGGGACGCATCTATTTGTGTCAGGGGCCCGAGGTATGTAACTGCTCAAGACATCATTTCGCCACCTTTTGTGAAGATAGTTGATAATACACAGTATATAGCTAGTTTGACAGAACCCATTGATTTTTGTATTGGATTACAAATCGAGCGGAATCGTAGATGCCGTATAAAAACGTTAAATAATTTTCAAGACGGAAATTATCCTATAGATGCAGTATTCATGCCTGTTCAAAATGTGAATCATAGCATTCATTCCTATGGAAATGAAAAACAAGAGATACTTTTTATCGAAATATGGACAAATGGAAGTTTAACTCCGAAAGAAGCACTTCATGAAGCTTCCCGAAACTTAATTGATTTATTTATACCTTTTCTACATGTGGAAGAAGAAAACTTACATTTAGAGGACAATACATACAAAATGACTTTACCGATTTTTACCCTTAATGATAGATTCACTAAACTAAGGATAAATAAAGAAAAAATAACATTGAAATATATTTACATTGACCAATTCGAATTGCCCCCGAGGATCTATAATTACCTTAAAAGTTCAAATATACATACATTGTTTGATTTTTTGAATAAAAGTCAAGAAGATCTTATGAAAATAGAGCATTTTCGAATAGAAGATGTAAAACAGATATGGGATATTCTAGAAGAGCATTTCGAAATTGATTTCCCCCAAAATAGCTTTTAAATCTATTTTATTTATCGTTTTATAAAATTAGAAGGGTGTTTTGAACCTTTAGTATTTAGTAGAATCCATATATTTGATATTTGGAATAGATACTGAATCTAATTGAACAAATGTATCTAGGGAGAAAATTAAGTTTGAAACAGGCCCTTATTCCCTAGATACACACTCAAATAGATAATATAATATAATTTTTTTCAATTTAATTAATTTCAAAAAGACCTAACGTTAAGGATTTATCAATAGGTAATGTTGCCCCAATGCCCAACCAAAGGGCTGTTGTAGTACCAATCAAAAATATAGTTGTTGCTATTGGACGACGAAATGGATTTTGGAATTTATTAACATTTTCTAAAAAGGGTACTATTAATAATCCCACGGGTACTGAAATCATTAAAAGAACACCTAATAATTTATTGGGTACTGTACGAAGTATTTGAAATACAGGAAAGAAATACCATTCTGGTAATATTTCCAAAGGAGTTGCAAAAGGATTCGCGGGTTCACCAACCATTGATGGTTCTAAAACCGATAAGCCCACGTTACATGCAATAGTTCCTAAAATGACTACCGGAAAAATATATAAAAGGTCATTTGGCCATGCGGGTTCTCCGTAATAATTATGGCCCATTCCCTTGGCCAATTTAGCTCTTAATACAGGATCATTTAAATCAGGTTTTTTTGTTATTGAGATAGGTGATATGATAGATCTACCCCTCGAAGGAACCGGATATGATAATTTTTTATCATCCGGCTCGAGCAAAAGAATCCAGGGGATCAAAAAAAAGAAATTTTATTCAAATTAATATTCTATTATTTGTTATACACATCTATACAAATATGAATGCTTATATGTAATAAAGTAAGAAAACTTTTACCAGATTCTATCTCTTTATCTACAGTTCCAACAATCTAGCTGTTTATCGCTCTGGTCTTACAAGTACGTTACAAGTAAATACTCAACACCCCAATAGGCTTACAAAGTTGATCATGAGAAAATGCTTTCTGGGTCGTCTCAAACCTCTCTATTTTTGTTTATACCCAAGTCAAGTATAGTTGTATACTTTTGCAAAGGAAAGGGTTTACTTGTTACTAACAAAATGTAGCCTCTGTTCTTCTTTAGATCCTTTGTTTCACTCCGATAATGTTATCAATCTAATCAATGCAAAAGAAATGAATGCATTTCTATACTATTAGTGAACATAGATAAAAAATATTAATTATGCTATCCCATATACTTAGTAGACTGGATCTTACGAAGCCTATGCACAACCCGACTTAGGTCTACTGTAGATCATAGAAAAGATTATATTCAATCGAACCGGCTTACGCGAGATTACGCCGATGGTTGAAACAAGAACACGTTTCGTTATGAATTAAAATGTGGCAGATAGATAAGAACGTATGTCTGCACGGCCAAATCAGTAGTTCAAGTCACACACTGCCATAATCCATTTTTTTGTTCTCTTCGGAAAATTCACTTCAACTATTCATATCAAATAAACTACAGTTAAACTACAAGAGTTGAAGAGAAATATCCAAAGACATGTCTTATTCTTTTCAATAATCCACACTTATAGCAATGAAAACCTATTGTTCCTCTACCAAGTGATAAACTATTTATGCCAAACCAAATAGTTATGATCTTATAAAGGACCTGAAATACCTTGTTTACGTATCATTGAAAAGTGCATTAACATAAATACGGCAGTAAGAAGCGGCAATACAAAAGTGTGTAAACTATAAAACCGAGTTAAAGTGAATTGTCCCACACTAGCACTTCCACGTAATAACTCTACCAGAGGCGATCCTATTACAGGAATACCTTCAGGTACACCTGTTACAATTTTTACCGCCCAATAACCAATTTGATCCCGAGGTAAAGAATAACCAGTTACACCAAAAGATGCGGTCAATACAGCCAGAACCACACCTGTAACCCAAGTCAATTCGCGGGGTTTTTTAAATCCACCCGTGAGATATACACGAAATACGTGCAGGATCATCATTAGGACCATCATACTTGCCGACCACCGATGAACCGATCGGATTAACCAACCAAACTTAGTTTCCGTCATTATGTATTGAACAGAGGCAAAGGCCTCAGTAACGGTCGGACGATAGTAAAAGGTCATAGCAAATCCCGTAGCTACTTGTACTAAAAAACAAGTAAGCGTAATTCCTCCTAGACAATAAAATATATTGACATGAGGGGGTACATATTTACTAGTTATATCATCTGCAATCGCCTGAATCTCGAGACGTTCTTCAAACCAATCATAGATTTTATTGAGATAGGTAAACTAAAGAAACTCCCTCTCTTAGAACTGTATATGAGACTTTTATCTCGTACAGCTCAAGCAGAAACACCTCAATACTGATTGCAACGTATATGTAATAAACTATTTAAAACTTATGAATCCTCCTATTTTTTTCTATTTTTCGAGAAAAAAAAAGAATACGAAAGATCTTTTTTTGTGATGATAATGCCACAATATCAAGTTGGCTCATTCATATGTTGATCGTTACAGGCGTCTTGAATTTTCTCTTTACCTATTTCTTTGATTTAGTCTTTTTGCTGGTTTTACTATTCTTTTCTTTATTATTGATATTGATAGGAATTTATCTTGTTAGGACTCTATGAATCGACTGAAACCTCAGATTCATACTAGAACTACCGTGATTCAATAAAATCTCCAAGCCAAGCTAAGACCAAGATTCCATGAGTAAAAACCACAAGATCATCACTTAGTCACTGAATCGATCTAATGAATGACTAAAAATAAAAGCACACATTTTTTTGTACAAAATAAGCGCATCGCATAAAAAAAAGAAGCTTGAAAGAATAAAAAAAAACCATCCATTGAATTTATAATGTTCTTTCTTTTTTTTTTGAAAATTTGTTGGAGTCCAGTCGTAAGGTATGAATATTCAGTATGAATCATAGTTCCAATATTTCTTTATTTATTTCATATATATATTCCGTGTTCCAGATACTAGAATCAATATCCGACGAGGGAGAACCATCTCTAAAGATGACAGACCCATTCTCTGTATTATCAATAGAAGCCATTCTAACAAGTCACACACTCATATTCCAGAAATACAGTACATAAAAAAAAATTCCACGGTCGAACTACCAAAATAGAATAGACTAGAAATTCAAGACCTAAATAAATGATTCTCTTTGTATTGCAAAGCTAAGATCTCGTAAATCTTATGAATCTAATTCATTGAAATTCCATACAGTAAAACGGACGAATTATAAATTTCCAAAATAATAGATAGGAATATTGCAAATAGAGCCATTGCAACACCCATCAAAAGGGCAGTTCCCCAACCGGGAGCCACTTTACCATATTCCGAATTTAATGGTTTTAATAACGATCCTGTGTTAGTTCGTTTTGAAACATATTTCGAACTAACCTCAATGGTTTGTGTTGCCATAAATCCTAGTGTATTGATTAAGATCGGTTGACTTTGTATACCATTACGTTGTAAATAATCTTATCATAGATCTATTGCAATCTTGAAATTATATAACAATGGAAACAGCAACCCTAGTTGCCATCTCTATCTCTGGTTTACTTGTAAGTTTTACTGGGTACGCCTTATATATCGCCTTTGGGCAGCCCTTTCAACAACTAAGAGATCCGTTCGACGAACACGGGGACTAGTTGAAGAGCCCTCTTGAGGGCTCATTACTTCAATTGAGAGAATTAAAAATAATTTCATCTTTTTTGTTTTATTGGAACTTTAGGCGGTTCTCGAAAAAAGATAGCGAAAAAAATAATTCCTAGAGTAGAGACTAAAAGGAATGTATAAACCAATGCTTCCATAAATTAAATCGTAGTTTACAATTATAGCTTCCGTACCTAAATAAATTATATTTATTTGGATTGTTTCACGGAGAAAGAAAGAGCAGAGCGGACAATGGTTCAAATCAATTTATGATACCCTGCCTATGTCAACTGCCCCAAATAAAATTAAATAGAAGCGAAAAAGTGTTGTATCAGACTACCTGTCTTCTTGTAGTTGGATCTCCAAGTTTTTGGAATGTTCCAAATTCAACTTGAGCATCCAAATCTGGGTCAATACCAGCAAAAACATCTCGGAACAATGTTCTAGCACCATGCCAAATATGCCCGAAGAAAAAGAGCAAAGCAAAGGAAGCATGCCCAAAAGTAAACCAACCCCTTGGGCTGCTACGAAAAACCCCATCAGATTTCAACGTAGCACGATCAAATTCAAAAATTTCACCCAATTGAGCGCGTCGAGCATATTTTTTAACAGTAACAGTATCGCTATAACTGATTCCGTTGAGTTCGCCACCATAAAACTCAACAGTTACACCTATTTGTTCGACACTATACTTCGATTCTGCCCTTCTAAAAGGAACATCCGCTCTAACAATTCCGTCTCTGTCTATCAAAACAACCGGAAATGTTTCAAAAAAAGTAGGCATACGACGTACAAAAAGTTCGCGCCTTTCTTTATCTCTAAAGATGGGGTGTCCTAACCATCCAACAGCTATTCCATCTCCGTTGTCCATTGAACCCGCTCTAAATAATCCCCCCTTTGCCGGATTATTACCGATGTAATCATAAAAGGCTAATTTTTCGGGAATTTTAGACCAAACTTCCGATAAACTTTTTTTTTCGGAGAGCCCGGTTTCAACTATTCGATATATTTCTTGCTGGAAGTATCCCTGATCCCATTGATAACGAGTGGGGCCAAATAATTCAATAGGCGTAGTTGCTGAACCATACCACATGGTTCCAGCAACTATAAAAGCGGCAAAAAAAACAGCAGCAATACTACTGGAAAGAACGGTTTCAATATTTCCCATACGTAATCCTTTGTATAGACGTTGAGGCGGGCGGACACAAAGATGGAATAGGCCCGCTAATATCCCCAATGTCCCGGCTGCAATATGATGAGAAGCTATTCCTCCGGGAACAAACGGATCAAAACCTTCCACACCCCACGCCGGAGTTACGGGTTCTATTTTTCCTGTTAGTCCATAGGGGTCAGAAACCCATATTCCAGGACCATACAGTCCAGTTACATGAAATGCACCAAAACTAAAGCAAGCCACCCCTGAGAGAAATAAATGAATTCCAAATATTTTGGGCAAATCCAAAACGGGTTTTCCTATACGATCATCAAAAAAGATTTCTAGATCCCAATAGACCCAATGCCAAATAGCGGCTAAGAAACACAAACCAGAAAAGGCAATATGTGCCCCTGCCACGCCTTCATAACTCCAAATACCCGGATTCGTTATAGCCCCCCCTGTGATACTCCAACCACTCCATGAATTGGTTATTCCTAAACGAGTCATAAAGGGTATAACGAACATACCCTGTCTCCACATTGGATCAAGAACTGTGTCAGAGGGATCAAAAACTGCTAATTCATATAGAGCCATCGAACCGGCCCAACCAGAAACTAGAGCTGTATGCATTATATGGACAGCAATTAACCGACCGGGATCATTCAATACGACGGTATGAACACGATACCAAGGTAAACCCATGGAAATACCCCTTACTTTAATCAAAGAAAAAATGTAATTTTATTGCATTGGAAAAAACTACGGACCTAGTTGCTTTCAGTAGATTATAGCGAAACAGGGATTTCTCTTTTTCTATTCTATTGGCATTATGTTACTACTAACCAAACAATTCTATTTGTAGGAACAAAGAGAAACAGATTTATTTTATACCCGATAAGTATCAATACGCAATCGGGTGTTAATACCACTTTACTATGAGCAACTATGTCCCATCGGGTTTTCAAAGGACCCGCCTATTCGATTGATTTTTTTCTTTCGATTAAACTTTTCTAATCTACATTTTTTTTTATGATTATGATATAAGATATTCGTATTATGAAGATAATCAACCCATTGTTACGTTTCCACATCAAAGTAAAATAAAGTCCTTCTTTTTTTATTTCACATGCCTATTGGTGTTCCAAGAGTACCCTTTCGACTTCCCGGAGAGGCATATTCAACTTGGATTGACATATAGTGCGGCTTGTCAGATATTTTGGGTCATATGGGATTTCCCCGTTCTCTTTCCGAGATATCCTATGTTTGTTTCACCCTAAAATGTAAAATGATTAATTGAATCATCAAAAAATTGAAGCGTGAAGTACAATTAATTAGATCCCTTTTTTTGTGTTGTGGGGGGGTTCGGATTAAGATTCTCAATTACAATTCCAATCATTTATGGTTGACTTGGATGAACCAATAAGTATCCAGGCTCCGTTTAGAAAACCCGAATGAATATGTATTGTATGATTTTCACTTGAATGGTCTCCATAGGAGATAATATCTTAATCAATTAATATGACGATATAAGATTGGCAGAAGATATGATGAATTGAAAAAAAAAAAAGCAAGGTTGTGTATGTAGCAAAGAAAAAAGAAACGGTAATGGTAGTAGGAGCATTTGTCCTATATATGCATATGCAAATCCAAATCGGTCGGATCTTTACCCGGAGTAGAGCAGAAACCTAAAAATATTAAAGAGTCCCACTCAGGAACAAGAAAATAGCATCGTGATTTGGATTGAATATCGGTGAAAAGAATACATCAATGAAAGGTTAGTTCGATAAGTTTATTTATTTGTTATTTGAATTATAGGGAAAAAGAAAAACACTCAGACTTTTAAAGTAAAGTTCCTTTGTTAGAAACAATCCGCTATGAAAAAAGAAAGCGGCGGAAATATACAATACACATTGATTTTTCCCCAATTTTGTGGAACCGTATGCATCAAAAGGTGCATGTATGGTTTCGAAGGGAGACAGTTTAATCCTAATTAACCGACTTTATCGAGAACGACTCCTTTTTTTAGGCCAGGGGGTTGATAGTGAAATCTCAAATCAACTTATTAGTCTTATGGTATATCTCAGTATAGAAAATGATACCAAAGATTTTTTTTTTTTTATAAACTCTCCCGGCGGGTGGGTAATACCCGGAGTTGCTATTTATGATACTATGCAATTTGTGCGACCAACGGTACATACAATATGCATGGGATTAGCTGCTTCAATGGGATCCTTTCTCTTGGTCGGGGGGGCTATTACCAAACGTCTAGCATTCCCTCACGCTTGGCGCCAATGATTTTTTTGATTTGATAAAAAAAAACAAAACTATGCCTTCTCCATATGAAATAGGAATATTTAAGTAATAATAGCATGGCACTTCGAATTCGATATGCAAATTATTTTTATTATTTTTTAAACACATTCGATTATGTATCGAGAGAGTAGTATGAGATTCAAAAATATTTTCGTTTATATATATCGGGATTTTGTTTCAGCGGCACAAACTTTGAAACTTTTTTTTTGTTTTCACACAGGGAGGCTATTAATAATTTTTATGTTATGAAAGAGTATTATAAAAAAATAAAGAAAAGATAATTAATTATTTTTCCCTTATTCTATTTTTTTTTTGATTGAATCGAAAAGAAACTTTGGGATTGCTGGCTTACAGACGCAATAAATAAAATATATAAAGCAACGGTGCCATCATATTATGTTTTTTTAGCTCTGGAAAAGAAAGTAAAGATGGCAAATTTACAGATCTAGGTCTGATAGTTTTTATCTTTCTTCGATGGAAAGTAAAAATAAATTACATTGTAGAGCCGTATGCAACGTGCAAAAGATGCCCGTACGGTTGTTCAATTTTCACTTTTTTCTTCACCCCCTCAAAAAAAAAAAATAGAATAACTTTTGGTTATGTCATATCATCAGGGTAATGATTCATCAACCTGCTAGTTCTTATTTTGAGGCCCAAACAGTGGAATTTGTCCTAGAAGCGGAAGAACTTCTGAAATTGCGCGAAACCCTGACAGAGATTTATGTACAAAGAACGGGCAAACCCTTATGGGTTGTATCAGAAGACATGGAAAGGGATGTGTTTATGTCAGCAACAGAAGCCCAAGCTCATGGAATTGTTGATCTTGTAGCGGATGGCGGATAAATGAATCTGTATTTCAAGCAAATATCCTGATTTGGTATTTTCTATTTTTACTAAATTCAAAATTAGAGTCACTAAAAGTAATTCATAATTATCTGGTTAGGATCGATCTAAACCGGCCCATTATGGATATGATTCATCATGCCAACTATTAAACAACTTATTAGAAATACAAGACAGCCAATCAGAAATGTCACAAAATCCCCCGCTCTTCGGGGATGTCCTCAGCGCCGAGGAACATGTACTAGGGTGTATGTGCGACTCGTTCAAATCCTATCAAATCCTATATAGCAATTGAGGACAAAATAAAAAAAAAATAGTAAATCAAGTCGGTACGGATAGAATCGAAGAACTCTATTCACTATAACGAAATCAAAAAAAAAAGATTTAATCTATTAAGCATATCCTTAATTGTTTATGTATGAAATTTATGGTTTTATATTGGTGTAAATCTACTTACCTCAATTTACGATAAGAACAAATTCTCTAGTGGTAGCAAATGCTTATTTCATTAAAGCGTAGAAATCCTTATTTGATTTAAACTTATGCTCGCATTCTTGCAAGAACGAACGGACTAACAGGATCAGCTACCCAGCCAACTTTCCTAATTAAATACCGTTACTATACAAATTTATTTTTTTGTGAAAGATCTAGTACTAGATAATTCATAGGTAGAGCAATGTGAACTGTACAAGTGACCAATAACCACGTTAGTTAAATGAAGGGGGGGGGGTGGCTCCGGTGTATAGAAAGGACCTTACCGTTTTCTTATTTAATTTAATAAATTAATAAATAACCATAGAAACGATGGAACCTACCATTTCATTTTCATTTAGTTTATCCATTTATTTTATTTATATGGAATATATGGATTATCTATATTTATAACATCTAATACTAATCCAAATTAATAATTTGGTAATACCTAGGAAAAAAGAAACAAATATGGTGGTCGGGAGGGAAGGGTTATAATAGCAAAAATCGTTGGAATTTTTATTTTATACATTGGAACAATCGTTTTGTTATTAATAGACAGGGAAAATAATAACTATAAAGAAAAAAAATTAATTAGTTATTAATTAAAGTTCCATTTAGGCAATGACCAGAATTAGGCGAGGATATATAGCTCGGAGGCGTAGAACAAAAATTCGTTTATTTGCAGCAAGCTTTCGAGGAGCTCATTCAAGGATTACTCGAACTATTACTCAACAGAAAATAAGAGCTTTGGTTTCGGCTCATCGGGATAGAGATAGACAAAAGAGGGATTTTCGTCGTTTGTGGATCCTTCGGTTAAACGCAGTCATTCGCGGGAATAGGGTATCGTCGCATAGTTATAGTAAATTAATATATGATCTGCAGAAGAAGCAGTTGTTTCTTAATCGTAAAATACTGGCGCAAATAGCTATATCAAATAGGAACTGTCTTTATATCATTTTCAATGATATCATGAAATAAGGAGATTGGAAGAAATGCATCGGAATTATTTAAACGGCGTTCCCCGGAGTTTATTCTCCGGGAAAGTGGAGTCGAAAGAAACGAAATTAGGATGATAAAAACATAGGATTAAAATATCATACTCTAAAATATTTCGAACATGCTCAATAAAAAAACATTATTCTGCGTTTGCGTTCGGATTGTAATTTGGATTCAATTGAAGAATAAGCTTATTTTTTTCTGGTTCCAAAGTGTAAGGTTCTAGGAGCGGGCTTGGTTCTTTCAAATTGTTTCTCATTATTAAGAAAGGGTAATAAAGATAAAATACGAGCCTGTTTTATAGCGCTAGTAATTAATCGTTGTTGTTTCAAGTTCAATCTATTGACTCGTCTAGATAATATTTTTCCCTGTTCACTAATAAATCGACTAATTAAACTCATGTTTCTATAATCAATTCGATCCCCCGGCCCAATCGGGGGCAATCGACTATGAAAAGGTCGCTTAGATTTCAGAAAGCGTCGTTTGGATTTCTCCATAATTTTGTGATTCCTTATTCCGAAATCCTAATTCAAATTCATAAATAGGATTTGTTTCTATTTTTTCTATTTGTCTTATATTTTATCTATATTAATTATAATTTAAAATATAAGACAAATAGAACATTATTATAGATTATATTATATAATGATGATAATAATGTTCTATTTTTGCTAGTATTTGACAGGTTTACATATAGATAGAAATAAATGTAATCTATTTCTTTACCTCCCCATGAACCGTATGTTTGAAACAACAGGGACAGAATTTTAGTAATTCCAATCGACTGGGCGTATTGTGTCGATTCTTTTGAGTAATATATCTAGAAATACCCGTGGATTCCTTATTAATACTCTTTCGAACACAGCTGATACACTCTAAAATAACCGTTACCCGGGCATCTTTACCACCTTTGGCCATGAACCTCCTTTTTATTTTTGATTCACTCAACTCTTCTCGTTACAATATGAAGAAAGTAACACAAAAATAGCAATTACTACAATTTTCGTTACCTCTTGTCAATAACTAGACTGAAAAAAAGGGAATATCAACGAATCTGGGAAAAATCGATTGATCTCTATCAATAGACCCGCCAAAGATCCAAACCATAGAGTACTTAGTACCGGTGCCGTGGATAGATAAGTTTTTAGATCTCGCATTGAAAATACTCCTTATTTTTTATTGAAATACATTGTATCTGTATTTAAGGTATATGTAGTTAAGAACCGCTTCTAGTTATAGGTGGAATTCCTAATTAAAATGTACAATCATTCAACTTTTTTACTTTTATTAAAACATAAAAAAAATTCCCCCCTTCCTGAACATTCCGGAAATTGATTCGTTTTTTTACGGTTGATTTCATTCATATGTATATCATTTTTTTCTGTTATTATTATTATAATATTATATAAAATAAAGTTCTATAAAAAAATGAGACCAATCAATGAAAGAAATCGAAAGAAATACCGATATGGAAACAAAGATGGGGATTCTTTACAATGATACTGTAGCTCAATTGAAAGGGATGTAGCGCAGTTTGGTAGCGCGTTTGTTTTGGGTACAAAATGTCACAGGTTCAAATCCTGTCATCCCTGCCTATTTATTTTTCTATGAGCAGCAAGTATGATACTTTAATATCATCATATATATACTATGATGATGTAGTAGAGTTACAAAAAGAATCGCTTTCTTTACAGCCTGTACTAAGAAAGCGCTCTTAGTTCAGTTCGGCAGAACGTGGGTCTCCAAAACCCAATGTCGTAGGTTCAAATCCTACAGAGCGTGATTCCATTCTTGTTAGGTCAAACGCTCCTAAATAACTGAACTAACTGAAACAAAAGGAATTTCCTGCGGATTCAAGTTCAAGAAAGGAGTCGACCAATCGGATTTTATTTTAATTAATCAAAGGTCCAGCCGATCGCCACGTTTGTATTGTAAATACGCAGTTATGCATAATCCAGCCAAAGTTATAGAAATTAGACCTAACACAATTCCAAATAGAAAAATTTCAATCATTTCAATTTGTTTGATAAGGGGAAACCGGGGGGTAATGTAATATATTATATCTTTAAATATTAATCCGAATTGCCCATGAATATCAAATAAAGGGCGGTACAGAGTAAGGAATACCTGGAATCCCACAGAACGCTTTTTTTGTATGAATTTTGGATTTCATAAATTTCAAATCAATCGTATTTTGCTCATACAAACAAATAAAGATGAGGTTATAGTTAAAGCCGTTAGTAGAAAACCAAAATAACTAGTTATAGTAAGCATAATAGAGGAGAGGGGAAATATGTTCTTTTTATTCTTTTTATACATATTCTTACTAAAACACTTACCTAAGTTTCTATTTTTGACCTATGAGAATAACCAAATAACAAACTTTTTTTCGAATGTGTACGGTTTTATATCA